ATTGTAGATAAAACTCCAAAATGGCATTTTCTTTTGAGCTAATTTTTTTTTTCTCCTTAGCGGTTAGGAAAGACAAGAGAATCTCAGGGTAGCAAACATTCTCGAGAATTTCTCTTAGATTCGAACCCATAGCTGATGATAGAACTAGAATAGATATTTTCTGTTTCCTACTTACACGAGCCCAGATCCTTGCTTTTCGATCAATCTCTAATTCTAATCTTCCTCCCCAATCTGATATTATGGTACCTGTATAAACCGAAATTCCGTTATGATCCAATTCAGATCGGTAATAGATACCGGGGCTTTGCAATATTTGATTGATCACAATTCTGTATAGTCCATTTATTATAAAAGTTCCCAGGGAATTCATTAAAGGAATGTTTCCAATAAAAATTGTTTGTTCTTGCATATCTTTACTGGGTTTCCAAATGAATCCCGCGGATACATATAATTCAGAAGAATATGTTAGTGATTCGTATACAGCATCTCTTTCTTTTATCAACGGCTCCACTAATTGATATGTTTCCACAAAGATTTGAAATTCAATTTCTTGATCTGTATCTTCAATTTTTGGAAACTTATAAAGTTCTTCTGTTAAGCCCTGATCAATGAACCTACAAAATCCTTCAAATTGGATCTGATTCAACCCAGGTATTGTAGACATTCCCCCATTTTCATCCCCGAGCATTTTGAATTTCCCATTTATCAAAAAAATCCCATTCTTTTCTCATTCTTCATCGAATCATATGAATTGATCTAGCAATGATAGAATTGAATTTCTATTCTGTTTACTGAATCGCATGAAATTTAACCCAACACCATATATGTATCGAATGTATGAAAAATGAAATGCATATGAGCAAAAGAAGTAAAGATTTGACTCAAATTGGAATTTATATTTATAACAAACAGATACAAATGGAAAGTAGTTGATAAATGCCACTTAGATTTTTATTTTAGACTTATGAAATTTTGTATAAAATATCAAAAACAATCATTTCATTTTTACCATTATTATGATATTACGTATTCCAATTTGATTTTGATTAGATACCAGAAAAATCAAACGGATTCGTGATTTGTCCTATTTATTTTCATTGAGATAAAGATAGAATAATCAGAAAAGAATATAGAGTTTGTTTTTCTAACACTTCATTTTTTCATGGATTCCTTTGTTCAAAAAAGAATTAGCATAGAACAGAGATATTTTGACCTAGTTTTTTTTAGTAGAATCTTTTGAATATGTTTGAAGTTCGTAAGAAAAGAGGATGACTTGTCTTTAACTTGTCTTTACTAAGCATGTGCAGATATAGCTATGCTGTCTATATATAGGATATGTCTTTATTCCGCTTATTTACATTCTATTATATAGAAGCCTTATTTTATTGGGGATGCGCTATCAAAAATTATATTTTTCTTTTCTGTTCAATCTATTCAATGAAAAAAAGAAAGACGAGAATTTCTTGAGAAATTCCCTATGAGAAAAAAATTCTATCCAGAGAAAATCCCCATTAAAAAACTATACTATATCGTCTGTGTGACAATTTCTGTTTTGGGGTTTACATATACTCAAAATTCCTGTTATAATCAGCATTGGTATTCAAAAAAAATCAATGCTGATTTTATTGGGTATGTATCCCTTTTTCTTTGCTTATAGCAGTAAAGAAAAACAGGTGGAGAGTGGGGCCAAAAATCATTGATCAATTTACAGTCAAATTCAAATCATATAGTTAATGGTTCTAATTTGTCCTGAATTTCGACTTTTGTAACTGAGAATTTACATTTGCTTTTTTTTTTTTCAATAGAAAAAAAAGAGGCAATATTTTCGTCTTTTTTGTATGTATCATTTTGGCGGCATGGCCGAGCGGTAAGGCGAGGGACTGCAAATCCCTTTACCCCAGTTCAAATCCGGGTGTCGCCTGATCAACAAAAAACTCGAAATCAATAGAAATCAACCGTTCTGTTTTTTTGATATAACTCGCCCTACTTTCCCAGTTAAAGCAAGTGTAAGAAAAGGACTCTTGATTTTTTTATTCTAAACCTTCCGGAGTTCCTCTTTCTAAAGTACTGGAAAGCCTTCCCTTACGTTTAGGATTCAAGAAAAAAATGAGTTAGTAGATTAGATTAGACAGCCAGGGGGCCTCTTTCTTTGTGTAAGCGCGAGGCGATACTTTGTGTATGGGCTCATGAGAGTTTCTGAGTTTAATAAATCAATATTAGATTGGATTGGATGGATAATTGCCGTTTATTTGACTTAATGAAGGGCAACAAACGAAAGATAATAAGTCTTCTTTTTTTATATTTTATTGTTACATGTTAACAACATTCTCTTGATACTCCCCCCAAAAATGCCACTGTATCTTTTTTTGCTTGTGCTTAATCTTTCCCGATTGAACTAGAAATCATCTAAAAGAACTTGTTCTAAGTGAATTTATTGCAGTCTTTCATCAACGGTTTTGTGTCCGAATCCTTTTTTTTTTGACTCTGTGCCAGTAATTTCATTATTATATTATTAGTTAACAATAATGGAAAAATTCCTTCATATTTTATTCGTTTCATATTTATAGAGATAGGGGACATAATTCACATGGATATAGTAAGTCTTGCTTGGGCTGCTTTAATGGTAGTCTTTACATTTTCCCTTTCACTCGTAGTATGGGGAAGAAGTGGACTCTAGACGTATTACTCGTTTTATAATCAGATTGAGGAATCAAACTGTATCAATTTTTTTTTAATGGTTTTGCAAAGCCTTTTATTTGAAATTCACCGTATCAATTAAATTATTTAATTAATTTGAATTAGTCTTCATTTTTAGATTTAGAAATTTTTTGGTTCGAATGTAGTAAGGTATTCTATGACTAATAGAGATGAATAATATTTGAATTAAACAAATATTTCAACAATTTCTATCTTCGTATTCCGAGAATCTAAAAGAATATAGATGGTAGACAATTAAAAAAAAAAAGAAATAAAAAATTCTTTCTCAATTTTCTATTTCGATGAACCGTCCCTTACCAAAGTTATATATGGGCAATGAGGGGCAAGGAAACCCCACCTTTTTTTTTCATTTCCCCCTTTTTTGTTCAAATGGAAAAGAAAGTAGTTCTTTTTTTTTCATAAGATCTTATCTTGGTCTAGTCACATATTGCGCACTTGCTATTTTCTTTCTTCTTTTAGCAATTTTGTTTTATTTAACCCATTTCATACAATGTATCAAAGGTTAAAAAATTGGTAAGGTATAACTCCTTTCGAAACAAAATACGAAGAAGTTACTACAGAATTCTTTTGATCATCTGTTAACTCTTCAATCAATTACTTCTTGTAATTTTTAATGTAAAAAAGAGATTATTTGATTTTCTTTTTTTATTATTAATAATATATATTCCATTTTGATTTCCTCCATGGATTTGATTCTTTTTTTGATGGCTACCGAGATTCATAGAGAAACTAATAAGAAATCCGGGAATTCAAAAATGGCAAGGCAAGGCTTTGTCTTGCGATTTTTTCAGATTGAAATCAAGACAACTAAAATCAAACAAAGAAAGAAAATTGAGATAGGACGGCGATCGCATATATTTAATTGATATCGACATCTATGAAGATAGATATTAAAAATTGATCTATATTAAGTTTGGATCTTTATACATTACAACTTTATACATTCCTAACATTCCTAGAATTAGAATAGTCTAGAATTAGAATAGTATAGTATGATAGAAAGAAATATCTGAATCTTTCTACCATACTATACTAATGATAAGAAGTACTAATGATAAAAAGTCAAGTTTTATTCAAATGAATTGCCTTGGCTGACTGTTTTTACATATATTATAAGTAAAAAAGCAGTAGGAACTAGAATCAACAGCGCAGTAGCAATAAATGCTAGAATATTTACTTCCATAATTTCCCTTTTTTTTTTACTTCGTAATAACTCGGGATTTAATCCCATGGAGATGAAAATCACTTGTAAATTCAATGAAATTCAATGCGATGAATTACATTTCAATGATATCGAATCGGATCAATATCATGAATAACAATATCTAAACTATCAAATCAATTCACCGTCGAGAATTGAATAGTATAACATAGGAAGATCTTTTATCCATACCAAATCAAAAATTTGTGATTCCTGGTCCAAGTCCAAACAAAAGAATTCGTTTCCTTTATTGATATTGTTATTCTTTTCCGCTCTTTTTTTTTTCTATAACCAATTGCCCCCCTTTCCTTGTACAACCATCTAATGAAGTATCATCTGACTACTTTTGCGCTTCCAATGTTTAGAAAAAAAACCAAGCAAAAAAGAGAAAAAAGAATTCCATTTATACGTCTATGTACTCCCGATAAAAATACCAAACATATGACACTCTATTTGATTTTTATTAATGGACGGACCAGGGCAATCGAAAAAAGGGCCCCGGTACAGTATCTTTTTGAACCCTGAATATGCTGAGTGCTACCAATAAATAATGTTCGAAATTCACATAACATTCTCTGTCATCCATGGGTACGAGTTAAGGTACTAGAAATTCCCATATTTTTTGTTTTGATCAGAAATGTTAAAAAAAAGATTGTTGGGAATTCAATTCGGCCATTTGTATCCCCTTTCACAGAAAAGGGAGGGACGCTTTTTTTTATTTATTTTTATCCGCCGGGGCCGGGACTGACGGGGCTCGAACCCGCAGCTTCCGCCTTGACAGGGCGGTGCTCTGACCAGTTGAACTACAATCCCAGGTAAATAAAAAAGTGTGTAGCATACACGTATTCATTATATTCTTAATAGATAATTAAAGCCATTTTCTTTTTTATTTAGAATGGATTCCTAGTTACTAGGAATCCATTTTTTTTTTTTCATTATTGTCAAATTAATAAAATCGATCGATAATCCATTTTTCAATGAAAATAGTCTTTTTTTCTTTACTCTTTTCATTAAACTTTATACACTTAATCATCCTAATATGCATCTAGATCATTAGCAAGGGCAGAATTTATGGGAACAA